ACTAAGCGATATCCAACAGAAGCCCAGGCTCGAAAGAAGGAGAGAGAAGAGGCATCTGATTCATAAGCTACTAGCACGAAAGCCTTGCCAACTACGTCTACGTTAATTACTAGCTAGCCTAACAAGAGAAGTACTGGCCAATGGAAGTACTTACTTAGCCTACCGAGCCTATCAATAATAGAGAGGCGGGCAGAGAGCCAGCTAAGCCATATTTACCGAGTAGAATGAATCTATGTGGATTGGACGGTAGATCAGGGCAAGTTAAAGAGCATGTGAAAGCAGAACTAGTACAAAGACCCATAAGAGGGCTTGAACTAGCGAGATAGGTTCCAAAATCGGCAATTGAATTGAGAAGGTTTTCCGCAGTTGACCGGGAAGGGTTAGCAGAACCAGGGGTTGGTTTGTACGCGACTACGCTTGCCACGGGAAGAGACGGAGCTTGCCCCTGGCCTTAGCCTTTTACCTTTCCGCTCCGTGGGCTTGGCTTGATAAAGAAGATAAAGGACCGGTTCCTATTGCTCCAGCTGACTTGTATGTCTTGTTCCGGTCAGGTTCCAATGCCGATGGGTTCTCTAGCTCCAGCTTCACTTCCATTCGATCGATTGCCCCTTACCTTAGAATCAGAACTCCGGAATCAGTCCCCATCAGGGGAACAGTGATTGGCCGAGTAGGAATATGGAATCATATTGATTTGAACAAAGGAACTGGCGAATGGCTGTGATGTGGCATGGCAAGAAGGTGTAGCGGGAGTCATCGCGGTTCATAAGAAAAGTGCCGACGAGCTTTAAGACAAAGGAAGCTGTAAAGGTTAGAGTCAATCCCCAAATGTCCTAAGTAAATGGTAGCTATTGTTGGTCGGATGCCCCCCGTGCTAGTGCCAGTATAGATGGCTCATGCTACGAGTAGTGGTATAGAAAGGTAGTGCCCTTCCAACATTGATGCGCTCGGTAGCAACTGAATGAATTGATAGATTGGGGTGAGATAGAAGCCGATACCTCCTTCGTTAATGCTTGCTACCAGAACAACTTAACTGAACCGGGAAATTTATAGTTAATGTGTGGCTTGCTCTCAAAACCCTGGACCAGGACCCTGGCTTTCGATTCAATTAGACTCTTTTTCACGACTGGTGGTCTTTCGCTTAGGAATCAGTAACATTGCCTCTCTTACATTCAAGGATTCACAAAAACTCACAAACGAGTTAGAAGACGAGCTGCTAATACTACCTGCCTTCAAAATCGCTTTTTTTATAACTTCTGGATCTAATATTGAAAGAGGGGTATTGAAGTAATGACTTTCTCTGGAATACCACACCACCACAGAGTCAATCCGAGGGAAAGTCAACAAAGTGAAGCAAAGAGTGCTTTTCCTTCTCTTATTGACATTTTTCATAATATACCCTGGTTCCCATTTCTATCTTCTCGGCAGGGTTGGCTGTTTACCGGCTCCGCGGTTGCTGTGGCTCTTAGATATGCCACTATCTTCTTTGCAACGTCCATGATCTGCCTATGATTCAATAAGGCCGTTGTGCTCCACCGGCTCATTATCCACTCCAGCCGTACCTTCCTTCCCATTCGAATCATTTCACAGTTACTTTGTCGTTGCTGCACGACATCTTCCCAACTTGTCCCCTCATCTTTACGAAAGAGCTTTTCTCTAATGAGAGCGAAAACATTTCTAGCTTTCCTTGGAATAAAAAAGGGCATCTTTCTTTCATCCTTCTTCTCGGAATCTCCTATCGACTATTAATCAAAAGCAATACCCACCGGGTGAGAAAGCACCTTACCGAGTTTCACTTCAGCGGGTCTTGGAAGTACGAGAACGGCACATAAGCCGGTCCCGACAACATCTGGAAGTCTCTTTGTTCTTTGAGACTACTGATTCAGGCAAACCAATCTTCTATGAATGAAATAAGAAGAAGGGGCGATCTCGGATCTTTATCAGCTTCTACCGAGCTCTCTTTCCTTTTAATTACAAACAAAGCGAAGGCGATACTTAGCCCTATCAAGAATGAAGGCCCGTGCGACACCCGGCGTTAACACTCCAAAATCTGGAAATGCTAACCACAGTTTCAATGGTAACGGGAATACGCCTGACGGCGAAAGCATACAAAGATAGTAACCATCGCTTAGATTTAGGGCGATAGGGCGCACCACAGATACGATAAGAGCGCCCCTCAATCGATAGGTCAAAGACAGAAATATAGTACCAGTTACATCTCTAATCTTTGATTTAAAAAGTCCACATAATAGCGTCAACCAAAGACCGGAGCATCTTAGCAGACACTGGGGATAAATCCCTAGTCACTTCGTCGATCCAAAATCTTTTGGCAAACTCCAAAACATGACTTTTAATAAAAAAATTTGGAAATGAGTTTCTTTAGTTATTTGTTTTGAGAGGACCCTTATTCTGCGGGAAGGGAGGCAGGAGTTGGCTACTTATATCGTAGCGGAAAGGAGCCAAGATGAGTCCCTTTCTTCTGTGATGGGTTCTCGGCTTGTCTCTATGGGTTTATATCAATATGGAATTCCTTAGAACTCCTTATCTCTCTCACTCTCCGGTAATAGAATAGAAGTACAGAAGGGAATGTATGAGCTCTGTCTGTGAGCTATCGATGCTGGATTGCTTTGAATCAACATCCCTCCTAGAGATATCTCCTTCCTAGGCTTCTGCCTTCCCATGATTAGCGAAGAGTGAAAGTTCGATCCATTAGGTTCTTCGATTTGTTCAGAAAAGAAACGAGAGACAAGAAAACATCTTTGATTACGATTAAAAGGAACAATCTCAAATAGACCAAGATCAAATTTCGGGTTTGGTGAACATGATCTGCCATAATCTCTTCGATCCCTTCATTTATGTGCCAGAATAGAGAGAGATTTGGTAGGAAAGTGGAAGAGACTTTTTTGTATATGATAATCAAAGGGAGTGGGAAAGCAGCAGTAATTCTTTGGAAAAGCCCGGTTCTCTTTGTCTTCGAGCTTTCATTCCTCAATCCACTGATTCGTTCCTTCATATACCTCCCCACCAATAGATAGAGACAAATAGGAATAACCAAACCACGTCTACAAAATGCCAGTACCATGCAGCTGCTTCAAAGCCAACGTGATGCTCCTTGGTCATCTGGGGGGTTCTTATCCACAGTCTGACTTTCTTTCTTTCTTCCAGGATCGGATCTCGAAAGGCTTTCATAAAGACGTATGAGAAACGGCCCATCATCAACTCAGTCAGATCTTCTTGTTTGCCCGTTTTGATTAGGCTTCCTTTAACGGATTTGATCGGCATTTCGTGCCTGCAGCCCTGCTGAATTCGACCTTTTATCAGCTGGTTGGGTAGCGTAGTAAGGTTAGAGGCGCAACTAGAAGAGTTGGCCCTATATATATCTATTTTTTTCTCAATTCGATTGCAGTCTCCGAAGTCCTTCTTGATCGATGGTCCCCATTAGCATTAGTGCTAATTAGCAGTCGCTCTTTTTGGAAGGCGAGGTACTCATGTGTGATCGCGGATTCCACGGTAGCATTAGTTCTAGCTCTACATTAGGAGCACGGGGGCTCTATCTATCTAAAGGAGGTATGGACCCCAGGTACGATGCAGCTGAAAAACGTAAGCCCTTGTATAGGTTGGGCGCTAGCGCGGCTCGCTTCGCTTTTGTTGCGGAGCTCACTGCCCTACTCCACGAGTCACCACAGCTTCGCCTACGCCACTTGTATATAGACAACAATAGTGCCCGTCTCTCTTCCCCACCTAATCTCCTGATCTGGCTTTCCTGGGACTTGCCGGGCATAGGCAGCAGTTCTGTCGATTCCAAACCTTCCTCTTCAATGGGTAACTACGGGGTGTCCCCTGGAAAACAAGTCGGTGGTGAGTTCCTGACATTGCGAGAGATAGAATCTCTCTCTTCTCCTGGTAGCTATGTTAGCTATTCGTTCCTCCTACTGTTCTAGTTGAGTTATGAGTTAGTAGGAATACCAGTTCTATGACCAAGTTGACTACAGAGAATCTTGCTACAACTGACTTTCTAGGATAACGATTTCTTGCTGAGGGTGGACCGGGGGATCACATTCAGAGACGGAAGCGACGTTTCAACTTCGTTAATGTCTTTCCTGAACAGACTTCCCATCCGAAGTCGAAGGAGGTGCTAAGCGACACAGCATCTTTTAGAGTCTTGGTGAGCTTAGCGAACTTTCATAGCATAGACGATAAGGAGGTAAAGTCGGGGAACGCCGAAGAAAGAATCTGGAAAAGTAAGAAGGAAAAACCTCAATCCTGTAACTACGGGGTGAAGGAACGATCTGTTGCTTTCGACCTACTAACTTCTACTAGCTTGGTCGGCCAGGGAGTTCCCCACATTTCAATAGAATCTCTCTCTCTTCCAAGACGTACTAATAGGTGCTACTAAAGGCTTAGACCTTACCCTCCTACCTCTTTTATTTCTTCGACCACCTTCTTTCTTTGGAACGAGAAGGTATAGCTTCCCAGGTTCGAGAGAAAGTATCGAGCATTCATACCTTTCAAAACTTACAGAACTGTAAGGAACACATTTGTTGGTAGCGAATCTTGCTGAGTTTCTATAGGACCTTAAGAGCCTGAGGCGGAAGGTGCATGGCTAGGGAGTGGTTCAAACTCCCACTTTCAAGAGAGAGAAGAGCTGCAACCTATTCTCAGCTTTCGGGCGATTCTCCGCTTTCAGTAAATCAGCTGTTAGGTCCTTGTAGCTAGTAGGAAGGAGATAAGAATGGTATTCTCTCCCTAGGCCGTGGTAGCCTTACTCGCGCTTCTGGCCCATAAGCTCTCCGTCGATTAGAAATTTATTTCCTGCTCTTAGGACTGCCCTTGCCCTATCCTATCCAGCTAGTAGTCCTCCCCCAGCCGAGCTAGTCTTCTTACTTTCCTATTCTAGTCGTTTTCTTTCTTAGTAGCGGACTCTCTTCTGCGATCTGTCTTCTTTCCTTTGGGATTGGATCTTGCTCTTAGACGAAGAGCGTGAGATAAAGACAGAACAGAATAGATTATATGGGCAGCTAGGCCCAGAGCGTAGTATAGAGAAGAAAGATTCTATGACCCCTTCCTTCCTTACTGTGCTTGTAGTTTCATAAGCACTCACAGGCCCAATGCGATCTTTCCGCTGTTCCGCTATCCGCTGCATTGACTCTGAATGTGATCTACGGGCTTCAAACAGGCATAGCCAGAATGTACCGAAAGTATGAAGACTAGCCCGAGGTCCTGGAATAAGGAATTTCATAGATAGAGAGATCATCCTACCGGTTGAGTTATTGAGCTTTCTCTGCCTAGGCGTGGGTAGGTCTTTGTCAGACCAAGACAGCCATACCATAATAGGCCAACAGGAGCGGATTCGATTGTCTGTCCTTTTAGGTAATTCCTAAGTGAAGGGCAGAGGTCGACTTTTAAGGATAAACATAGATCGCCCCTTTCGTGTATTTCGACGTTGGTTGATCAAAAGGGTAGCCAACCGGGGGGCAAGGGTTCGTTGGAGTTCGGGCATTTCTGTCTGTCCATAGAGAGTATACAGTAGCTGCCAAGGACCCCTTCATGATTCTGCATCTAAAGCCATCTCCTGGAGCGTTTTGCACAAACCAGTCCATAACATCTGCTAGATTAGATATGCCCCCAACATTAGAAGACCAACTCCAAACTTCCTGCCATACAGTTCTAGAAAAAGGACAATCGAAAAATAAGTGTTGATGAGATTCATTTGCAAGACAACACAAAGGGCAAGTTTCGTCAACTGTCATCCCCCAGCTAGCAAGCCTATCCTTGGTGCTTAATCTCTCCTGAACAGCCAACCATAAAACGATAGCCCATCTTGTTCTTCTTGAACCAAACAACTTTTGTCCACGGTTGCACAGGGAATTTGGTTCTGATGGCTTCCCAGGCAGAATGAGAAGAGTACACTCCATTAGAACAAGGCAACCAAACCACTGAATCCTCAATATCACATACAGGAATTAAGGTAGCAGGGGTCTCAGCAATTATATTCCGAATGACACAATTCCTAGCCCTTTGCCATCTCCACTGCCCGTTGTGAATGATGGAGGATACTTTAGCTTGTAGGGATCTTCCATCATTATAAGCCACCTCATCTCCAAACCTTTTGTATAGAGGGCCAAGAGGATGCCAGTTATCAAACCACAAAGAAGTCGACTGACCATTCCCAATTCGGTAGAGAATCAAGGATTGGCCTATATCCCTTAGACCTAACACTTTCCTGACAGTCCATGAAGCATCTTGAGGGACGTCCATGCCCCCTCCTTCCTTTTATGACTTCTTCCTCGCCTCAGGGTCATCAACTGAAACTACGGATGCTTACTCATATGCTAGCCGGTCTCATTATATCCGCATTCTAGGAGTAACTGCGGGGCTAGTTACAGGAAGAAAAAGAAAAGACTTCAATATATAGCTTTGACTCGCTTACCGCTACGAGTAGTTTCGCAGTCTCGGTATTCGTTCTTTCGATCGAATAGAATAGGCCTATCAAGCAGGATAGCTGACCATGAAGCAAGTAGGTGATTCAAATTAATGCGTATAGTAAAGATAGAGTCGGAACCCTCCGCACCTATAGTCCTCCCTTTATTGAAGTCGGATCAAGTGATAGAAGACCTGATCGTAGACCACGGTGGATCCGCAATTACCCTTATTTAGAATATACCACACTTCTACGCCATTCAGTAGTAGCTAAAGCCCGATACGTTCCCTCTCTTCTTCATTGCATTCAAGCCTATAATCCGCTGACAGATAATAGAATCCCCTTTCAGCAGATTAAAGTATGCAACGAGAATCATCGACTAATGCGAGAGTGACAACCCACCCTTCAATAAAAACTATTGTCACTCTTGTTCCCGAAGTTTGTGCTCTTTCCTGGAAATCTTTATTCGTTTTTGACAAACCAAAGCCCTCGGCAGTGCTGCAACCCATTAATATCTGTCTAGATCTAGATCTGGTGGAATAGCAGTGAAAACATTGTTCAAGAGATTCCCCTTAAAGTCTATAGCAGCAACGGACCATTGTGTCCGTAAAATAAGGTGAAAGCGGAATAAGTGGTTACCCCATCACCCAAAACCCCTTGGCATTCGGTCTTGAGGAGCGTAAAGTCTTCCCTTTTATGACTGGACTGATCATGAGATATCTCGAGCCAATTCAGGCTTCAGCAAGACCGACAATGGGACCGTCTGATGTTCACTTCCTTGAAAAGAGGGAGATGAGTTATGTAGGCTGTGGCCGTGCAAGAAATGTAGCGGTTGCTCGACCAAAGCCGGTCAAAGAATCGATTATATGCCTGATATTGCCAGAAGACCGATAAGACCGATGAGACTTACCAGAAGTGAAGTACAGAAGAGCAGGAAATTGCATATTTTGAATAAAAAACTTAAGATGTTCATCTCCAAGCCTAGCCTACTCTACATTATCATATGGTTTCGCGGGCACGTCCAACCGTACCTTGCCACTTGCCAGTTCAAAGTCTAAAAGCCGGTCAATAAAACAGATCCGGATCCTAGTGCTTTCGAGATGGTTCGATCGCTAACAAAGACAAGCATGGGAAACAGCAGACTCCCAACAAGCAAACAAGCAACTCCAAGAGCTCAAGCCTAAAGCCTTAGTAACGCGCATCCTCATTGCTCGCGTAAAGCAAGCGTAGGCTCGAAGGCCGAAGCGCGCTAGTTCTCGTTGCATTTCCCTCCTACTCGGGTAAAGTATTCCGCTCGTTTGCTGTCAGGAATTCAGTAGAGTGGCCGGTCGTTGAAAGAAGCAAGCCTATAGCCTTAGAAGGTGCGAAGGACAGAAAAGTCTCAATGCTATCTACAGGCCAAGGGGAAGGGGGTCAATTACAGGTATTCTCGGCTGCTGCTTCTTCAATGATTGGTTCCGGGCGTTAACCTATATATTCATTGGCTAATGGAGTTCTGTTCTCCAAAGAGCGGTAGTCTTCTTGCCCCTACTAAGCTAAGGGAATCAATTCAATATCACTCGGAAACCTCCGAACTTACGTACGATAGGGGGGAGACAGCAGGATTAGACGAACAATGGTTGACAATGGGGCAGGAATCAACGTCTGCACCCTTCGAAGAAGCCCTTTCTTTAGCCGGGAGATGAAAGACGTTAGGACCGGCCAACCCTATTATAGAATATAGAATTTCATATCTTAGACTCTGCCTAACCTAAAGGCGAGGCGAGGCAATATTGAACGATTAACGGAGGAAACTCATGGATCACGGCTTTCTCTGGCATGCGAAAGGGGTACGATAAGCCGTAGTATGAGAGGCATTTCTGGCTGTATTTTCCGACCGATCCCTCGGGCCGATGCAGTCATGACTGCTATGGGCACCCCTGTTTTAGGGGAGTAATATCTCCCCCATCCAGCTCTGAACCTTTTCGCCGGGCTCCTGCTCACACATGCTTTTGGCTGGAAATGCTTTCCCGCCGTCTCTCGTGAGTCACCCGTGCTTCTACGTGCATCTTTCTCGATGTGGGGTAGAGTGAAAGCCCCAAGGTAAGTGACCCATATTTGATTTGCTCGCTGGTAACTCTTCTTCTACCGTCTAAGACTGTTGATTAATAGCACCTTAAAGCAGACAAAGACAACAAGCTGATATCAACCAGGAGTTAAAGCAGCTCAGACAAAGGTTCTTTATCGAGCTCGGATTGGGGCAAGAAAAGCAATCCTTTCCAAGGCCGAGGTTGAGAACCTTCCTTCTCTTATGATATGAGAGTGACTCTCTATTGGGTGAATTGAGTGAATCGGATTCTCATTCATCAATTACGAAATGGAAACCAAGGAAGCAATGGACGAGCTAGCGTTAGCCCTTATAGCTAGGCGCCTTTTTCTTGTCGTTTAGTTAGGAAGGTTCCCCTTTCTCCTGGACTGATGCATGCAAATGCCTTCTTCGAAAGCAAGCTAGGTAACTCGCTAAGTGGTTCAACTAGCAAGTATTGGTGGATTAAGGAACGAACAAGGAAAAGAAGCTAGTCCTCGTAGCTACAGTCTCTGAGATGCTTAGCTCACTCTATGCCCGCTTTCCCTAAAGTCAGACCTAAGAGCAGGTCCCGCCCCGAATTCTTTTCTTATATTACTAGCAGAAACGAAAGACTATCGGTTACGGAGAACAGGCTTGAGAACGGAAAGAGCAGGAAGGTCAAGTAAGCGATTCAAGCGCTTTCGAGTTGTTTTTTTAAGGAAAGAGACTCCAGTGCGCTCTTGAGAGTTACGGAATAGCAAGATAGGCGGAATCTGCTTCCAAGTAAGACAACAAGGATCGAACCCCTCTTCGTAGGATGCCCTTTCTTTCTCTTCTAGGGCTATTGAACAGGTTCGCGCTTCGGTTCGGCAGGAAAGCTACTTTGAGCCTTGCGCCGATTCCACTTATGCCTCAGCTCCAGGAAACAATGTTTGACTTGCATTTCGTATTTCTTTATATAGTTATAGAGCTAATAGAAAGCATCTCCTCCCTTCCCTCTAGTGATTGTTATTTTTCTTTTCTTGCTTCTATCCAACCAAGCTTGAACTTGTGAAGATATCCCTATTGTATTGGAAAGAAAGGCGCTGGCAGTAAAGAGTAGGCCTATTCAAGAGAAGCAGCCAGATTGATTCATCATAATAATAGCTCTAGAAAGAAGGCTATAGGCCCTGAAAACGAGAATGTTAAGGTCACAGCAAAAGTAGGGGGGTTTAATCTGCGTTCAAGCGAAGGAAAATTGGCATATCAAGGAATTCTTTCCCGGGTATTGAGTGACTTCGTCAGAATCGAGCGAAGAAAAGGTCTTAGCTCGTGTACTGATGGGAGTACCTATCTTCTTCTTCTCCGGAGACCAAAAAAATCAAAGGACGCACCGGTCTTCCTTTCTTCTGCTTTCGAGCATCTTCTTTAGGGCGGCGTTCCTTAAAGGAAGTCAGTTGATTCCGTTCCTGAGGTTCTTTCATCGCTCAGTCACTTGTTGTTCAGGAAAGAAAGAAAAGAAATTCTCTCTCCGATCTTTATCTGCCCTTCTCTGA